AAGCATTTTATTCGAACAAATATAGAACCAAAATGGATGGTTTTGCGTCTATTACCAGTTCTTCCTCCTGAGTTGAGACCAATCTATCATATAGATGAGGATAAACTAGTGACCTCGGATATTAATGAAATCTATAGAAGAATTATCTATCGGAATAATACTCTTACAGATCTATTAACAACAAGTATAGCTACGCCAGAAGAATTAATAATATCTCAGGAAAAATTGCTGCAAGAAGCCGTGGATGCACTTCTTGATAATGGAATTTGCGGACAGCCGATGAGGGATGATCATAATAGAGTTTACAAGTCTCTTTCAGATGTAATTGAAGGCAAAGAAGGACGAGTTCGCGAGACTTTGCTTGGTAAACGGGTTGATTATTCAGGGCGGTCAGTGATTGTCGTGGGCCCTTCACTTTCATTACATCGATGTGGATTGCCTCGCGAAATAGCAATAGAACTTTTCCAGGCATTTGTAATTCGTGACCTAATTAGAAAACATCTTGCTTCGAACATCGGAGTTGCTAAAAGTCAAATTAGAAAAAAAAAACCAATTGTATGGGAAATACTTCAGGAAATTCTGGATGACCATCCTGTATTGCTGAATAGAGCGCCTACTCTGCATAGATTAGGCATACAGGCATTCCTGCCCATTTTAGTCGAAGGGCGTGCTATTTGTTTACATCCATTAGTTTGTAAGGGCTTCAATGCAGACTTTGACGGGGATCAAATGGCTGTTCATGTGCCTTTATCTTTGGAGGCTCAAGCAGAGGCACGTTTACTTATGTTTTCTCATATGAATCTTTTGTCTCCAACTATTGGAGATCCCATTTCTGCACCAACTCAAGATATGCTTAGTGGACTATATTTCTTAACGAGTGGAAATCGTCGGGGTATTTGTGTAAATAGGTATAATCCATGTAATCGTATAAACTATCAAAATGAAGATAATAACTATAAGTATACAAAAAAAAAAGAACCTTTTTTTTCTAATGCCTATGATGCAATTGGAGCTTATCGGCAAAAACGCATCAATTTAGGTAGTCCCTTGTGGCTGCGGTGGCGACTAGATCAACGCGTTATTGCTGCAAGAGAAACTCCCATCGAAATTCACTATGAATCTTTGGGGACCTATTATGAGATTTATGGACACTATCTAATAGTAAGAAGTATAAAAAAAGAAATTCTTTATATATATATTCGAACCACTCTCGGTCATATTTCTCTTTATCGAGAAATAGAAGAAGCCATACAGGGGTTTTGGCAGGGCTGTTGTAATTCTATGCTACCGGGGGGAATTCGAGTCTCACCGGGTTAACTAGGACTATAATTGCAATTGCGGAATTTCTATGTGAATCAAAATCTAGAAAAGGAAGTTTTACAATCACTGACTCAAACCCATTGTCAAATTCTACTCAGCGCAATATGGAGGTACTGATGGCAGAACGGCCCACTCAGGTCTTTCACAATAAAATGATAGACGGAACTGCCATGAAACGACTTATTAGTCGATTTATTGATCACTATGGAATAGGATATACATCACATATCCTGGATCAAGTAAAGACTCTGGGTTTCCGACAAGCTACCGCCGCATCCATTTCATTAGGAATTGATGATCTTTTAACAATACCTTCTAAAAGATGGCTAGTTCAAGACGCTGAACAACAAAGTTTTATTTTGGAAAAACACCATCATTATGGGAATGTACACGCGGTAGAAAAATTACGTCAATCGATCGAGATCTGGTATGCCACAAGTGAATATTTGCGACAAGAAATGAATCCTAATTTTAGGATGACCGATCCTTTTAATCCAGTCCATATAATGTCTTTTTCGGGAGCCAGAGGAAATGCATCTCAGGTACATCAATTAGTAGGTATGAGAGGATTAATGTCGGATCCCCAAGGGCAAATGATTGATTTACCCATTCAAAGCAATTTACGCGAAGGACTCTCTTTAACAGAATATATTATTTCTTGTTACGGAGCCCGTAAAGGAGTTGTGGATACCGCTATCCGAACATCAGATGCAGGATATCTAACGCGCAGACTTGTTGAAGTAGTTCAACACATTGTTGTACGTCGAACAGATTGCGGCACCGTCCGAGGGATTTCTGTAAGTCCTCGAAATGGAATGATGGCGGACAGGATTTTTATCCAAACATTAATTGGGCGTGTATTAGCGGATCATATATATATAGGTTCGCGATGCATTGCTACTAGAAATCAAGATATTGGAGTTGGACTTGTCAATAGATTCATAACTTTTAGAGCACAACCAATCTCTATTCGAACTCCCTTTACTTGTAGGAGTACATCTTGGATTTGTCAATTATGTTATGGCCGAAGTCCAGCTCATGACGACCTGGTCGAATTGGGAGAAGCTGTAGGTATTATTGCGGGTCAATCTATTGGAGAACCGGGCACTCAATTAACATTAAGAACTTTTCATACCGGCGGAGTATTCACAGGGGGTACTGCGGAACATGTGCGAGCCCC